ATGGCAGTTCCAAAAAAACGTACTTCTATGTCAAAAAAACGTATTCGTAGAAATATTTGGAAGAAAAAAGGATATTTAGTTGCAGTAAAAACTTTTTCTTTAGCGAAATCGGTTTCCACCGGGCATTCAAAAAGTTTTTTGTGCGACAAACAAATAATAAAGTCTTAGAATAATCTCAATTGATATAGCCTAAAGAACCTCAAATTTTGTAAGATGAATGTTAACTAATGTATTTTTCTGTATTGAATTTCTCAATATTACTTAGAACTCACTGCTGTGATATATAGAATAAGAGTTTTTTGTATATTGGGTTCTAAGTATTATTTTTTTCCCTATCGCAATTGTACTTTTCTATTGTGAAAAGTACAATTGTGATAGAGATTGAAACTCTTTTGTTATATTATATGCCTATCCCAAAACTTAATTGGTTTTGTAAATGGTATTCTAAATTATAAATTATATGCGCAATAAAGAATATTAATACTTTAATTTTAATATACTAAGGTATCGAAATCATTAGAAAAATAACAAATTATTTGTATTTAATGATGAAATTGTGATAGATATGAAATCCTAGTTATTTGATTTTTTTCAATGAAAAAAATCAAATAAATCTTTTTCATTTGAATCCATGAAATCGGATAAATGAAAAACAAATCATAAAAAAATAGAGAAAAAAAGACAATTCTTAGTTTTATACCTCAACCGAGAAAAAACTATGGAGTTCCAACTGTTTGGAGAAAACTTAGTTTCTAGTACATGAAAGTTGATTGTTAAAAAACCCACGGCGATACTACCTAGGTAGGTATTTTATTGAGGATTCAAATATTTAAACCACAAACCAGTCTTTATTCATTGATTCTAATTAATATTTCCTAAACTATATTGAATCCTTGAATCTCGACGATTCAACATGAATTGACTATTATTATTTCAAGTAAGCCGCCGTGGTGAAATCGGTAGACACGCTGCTCTTAGGAAGCAGTGCTAAAGCATCTCGGTTCGAGTCCGAGTGGCGGCATCTTCTAAAAGAGATACAATAGATCCTAAAATGTATTCAATTCGCGATTTCCAATTCTGTAATGGGACCCCTTTTATGATATTTGCGACTTTAGAACATATATTAACTCATATCTCTTTTTCGATCATTTCAATTGTGATTATGATTCATTTGATGACCTTATTAGTCCACAAAATTGTAGGATTACGTGATTCATCAGAAAAAGGGATGATAGCTACCTTTTTCTCTATAACAGGATTATTAGTTTCTCGTTGGATTTCTTCGGGACATTTTCCATTAAGTAATTTATACGAGTCATTAATCTTCCTTTCGTGTAGTTTATTCATTATTCATATGATTCCCAAGATACGTAACCTTAAAAACGATTTAAGCACAATAATTGCACCAAGTACCATTTTTACTCAAGGCTTTGCCATGTCGGGTCTTTCAACTGAAATGCATCAATCCGCAATATTAGTACCTGCTCTACAATCTCAGTGGTTAATGATGCACGTAAGTATGATGTTATTGAGCTATGCAGCTCTTTTATGCGGATCATTATTATCAGTCGCTCTTCTAGTCATTACATTTCGAAAAAACATCAAAATTTTTTGTAAAAGCAATAATTTATTAATTAAGTCATTTTTCTTTGGTGAGATTGAATATTTGAATGAAAAAAGAAGTGTTTTTAAAAACACTTCTTTTCCTTCATTTCGAAATTATTACAAATATCAATTAACTGAGCGTTTGGATTATTGGAGTTATCGTGTCATTAGTCTAGGGTTTACCTTTTTAACCATAGGTATTCTTTGTGGAGCAGTATGGGCTAATGAGGCATGGGGGTCCTATTGGAATTGGGACCCCAAGGAAACTTGGGCATTTATTACTTGGACCATATTCGCGATTTATTTACATACTAGAACAAATATAAATTGGAAAGGTACGAATTCGGCACTTGTAGCTTCTATAGGATTTATTATAATTTGGATATGTTATTTTGGGATCAATCTATTAGGAATAGGTCTACATAGTTATGGTTCATTCACATAAACATCTAATTGAATAAACTACATGAAGAATACATAAGATAAAAACATCATCCCATATATAACGAAAGTTTGTTTTTATGAGTTTTTGAGAACCTTTTGAATCAAGGAATCATTCAAAAGGTTCTCAAAAACTCGAGGTGTATCTAATTACAATTCTTATTCATTTTATTTCTTTTTTCATTATACAGTACAGCAAACGATTTTCAAAATATTAAATTCAAAGAATTATAAGACTTTCCTTCCGTTTCATTAATGAAACACTATCTATGATAATAATTGGATAAGATAGCGTGTACCTTGTCAACTGATAACGAGAGAACAAAATCGGGATAAATACCAATACTTATTACGGGTAGAAAGATACAGATTGAAAGAAATAGTTCTCGTAGTCCAGAATCCCAAAAATTAGAGTTTGGAATATTAAATAACTTGTATCCATAAAACATCTGACGTAACATAGATAATAAATAAATAGGAGTTAATATCATTCCAATTGCCATTACAAAAGTAATTAGCATTTTTGACATTAAAAGATATTTTGTACTAGTAATTAGTCCAAAAAATACTACAAATTCCGCAACAAAACCACTCATTCCTGGCAATGCAAGAGAAGCCATTGAGAAGCTACTGAACATGGTAAATGTTTTTGGCATTGGGATAGATATCCCTCCCATTTCTTCGAGATAAACAAGACGTGTTCTATCACAACTCGTTCCCGCCAAGAAAAAAAGTGCAGCACCAATAAATCCATGAGAGAGCATTTGTAAAATAGCTCCATTGAGTCCCATGTCGGTTATAGAACCAATTCCTATAATTGTGAAACCCATGTGAGATACAGAGGAATAGGCTATTCTCTTTTTTAAATTACGTTGACCAAGAGAAGTTGAAGCTGCATAGATTATTTGCATTGTTCCTATTATCACCAACCAAGGAGAAAATATAGAATGAGCGTGGGGTAGTAATTCCATATTGATCCGAATCAATCCATATGCGCCCATTTTTAATAGGATTCCAGCTAAAAGCATACATGTACTGTAATGTGCTTCTCCATGGGTATCAGGTAACCATGTATGTAGGGGTATAATCGGCAATTTGACAGCATAAGCAATAAGGAAGCCAAAATAGAATATTATTTCCAATGCCACAGGATATGCTTGATTAATTAATCTTTCAAAATCTAATGTTGGTTCATTGGAACCATATAAACCCATACCTAGAACTCCTATTAAGAAAAAAATGGAACCCCCTGCAGTGTACAAAATAAACTTTGTAGCCGAGTAGAGACGTTTCTTTCCCCCCCACATGGATAAAAGTAAGTAAACAGGAATTAATTCTAACTCCCACATGATGAAAAAAAGTAAAAAGTCTCGAGAGGAAAATAATCCTATTTGACCGCTGTACATTGCTAGCATCAGGAAATAGAACAACCGCGAATTTCGAGTAATTGGCCAAGCTGCTAAAGTTGCTAAAGTAGTGATAAATCCTGTCAGTAAAATGGGTCCTATGGAAAGTCCATCGATTCCTAGTCTCCAGTGGAAATCAAAAACATCTATCCATTTAGAATCTTCCTTCAATTGCATTAATGGATCATCCAATTGGAAATGATAACAGAATGCATAAGCCGTTAGAAGGAGTTCTAATAAGCATATACATATAGTATACCACCTAAACATCTTATTCCCTCTATGAGGGAAAAAGAAAATTGAGGAACCCGCGAATATCGGTAAAACAACAAGTATTGTTAACCAAGGAAAATAACTCGTGATAAAGACTAGATACATTTTGACCAGAAAAGCCCGTCCTCAAAATAATATATTTTGTCGAGCACGGGCTTTTGTCGGTAAAGAGGAATCACAAACGATTCAAGTGGAGTTTTTTGTAACGTATCAATAAGATAGAGCCATGCTGCGAGTTGTTTCAGGCCCTAAATAAACACGGACACTTAAAAAATCTGTTGGGCAGGCAGATTCACATCTCTTACAACCTACACAGTCCTCGGTTCTTGGCGCGGAAGCTATTTGCTTGGCTTTACATCCGTCCCAAGGTATCATTTCCAATACATCTGTGGGGCAAGCTCGTACACATTGAGTACACCCTATACATGTATCATAAATTTTTACTGAATGTGACATTGGATCTATAAAGTACAGTTTTGAACATAAAAGATTTTCGATCTGGTCAAATCAAATTAGTAGTAAATGAATCATATATTATATATTGTAATATTGTAGACACCAGACGAAACAGTGGTTTATTAAAAACAATCAATATATTTCTTAAATCAATCTGTTTATGAGAAAAGGTCAAGACACTTTGATTTTCGTTTCAACAATTATGATGATACGAGTTGCACATGCGAATTAAAATTAATTGGCCAACAAATCGGTCATTATTATTTCAATATAAATATAAAAATGCAATTCAATAAAATGGAATTGCATTCAAATTCAATAAAAAATAGTATTTCAATTCTATTAAATATTTTTATGTGTCTTTATTTAAATTATCTATGATGATTATCACTAATTATTCAACAAATTCGATTGATTAATACGAGTTGATTTTCTGTTACGATGGATCGACGAAACAATAGCAAGTCCAATAGCTGCTTCAGCAGCTGCAATGGCTATAACAAAGATTGAGAAAATGTCTCCTTTTAATTGGCGACTATCAAATATATCAGAAAATGTTACAAGATTGATATTAACCGAATTTAGTATAAGCTCAAGACACATAAGCGCTCTAACCATGTTTCGACTTGTGATCAATCCATAGATACCGATAGAAAATAAATAAACACTCAAAAAAAGGACATGCTCAAACATCATTGACTAACTCCCTATCAACCTCGATTCATTTCAATATGAACAACAATTCAACCGATTCAATTGATTAGAATAGAACAATTACACAACAAAAGAAGATATTGACGGTAGATAGATTTAACTAAAAATTTCTATTTATTTATTTAGAATTTAGTTAGAATTATAAGAATTGGGAATCATTATAAGTTAAGTATTTTTATTGCTTATTGTCGAGCCATAGTAATTGCACCTATCAAGGAAACTAAAAGAATTATTGAAATGAGTTCAAATGGAAGATAAAAATCTGTTGATAAATGAATCCCAATTTGTTGAACGTTATTTATTAGGTCCTGTTCCATAATCTGGTTTGACCTTGCAGTCCAAATAATTCCATACCATGACGTATCTGGGATAGTAGTAATTAGTGAAAAAAGAATAGTTGTACAAACCATCAAAGTGACCCCATCTCCAATGGTCCAAAAATAGGAATTATTGGAATATTCTGAACCATTCATGAACATTACAGCAAATATGATCAAGATATTTATGGCTCCCACATAAATAAGGAGCTGTGCGGCAGCTACAAAATAGGAGTTCGATGAAATATAGAATAAGGATATACAAACAAGAACCAATCCCAATGAAAAGGCAGAATAAATTGGATTGGTAAATAATACTACCCCCAGACCCCCTAATACAAGAATTGACCCCAGAAATACAACAAGAATATCATGTATTGGTCCAGGTAAATCCATTATGTATAAAATACAAAATAAATAACTTTAACTATTTCATGACCTTACTTTAACTTTACTAAATAAATGGTCCAGGAAAGGAAAAGGGGTTACCCTATTTTTGTTTTCTTGTATATAATATTGTATATGATACATTTATAATTGAATTGAATTTGAATATGGATTAATGTAGATATAGATAAAATTATCGGGCCAACCTTACTTTATTTATATTTATCCGAAAGAAAAAAAAAGAAAAAAGTAGTTGAAATTTGCTATTTCGAAATCATCACTAAAAATATATTTTTAGTTTAAATCAAAGAGTGATTCTCAACAATCATTAGTTTTTATTTGTAGTTACTGACTACCCAAAATAAAAAGCTTGGATCCTTTATATCAAAACAAAATCTTAGTAATCGGTAATTGTTCTTGAATCAAAGGGTTTATCTTTGTCTATTTTTATTTGAGTCGAATTCATAACTGTTTGAATTGTATAATCTCCTATTATTGAGATTGGTAATCGACCCAAAGCAATTTGATTATAATTCAATTCGTGACGATCATAAGTAGAAAGTTCATATTCTTCAGTCATTGATAAACAATTTGTTGGACAATACTCGACACAGTTACCACAAAATATACAAACCCCGAAATCTATACTATAATTAAGTAATTGTTTCTTTTTAATATCTCTTTCAAATCTCCAATCAACAACGGGTAGATCTATCGGGCATACACGAACACATACTTCACAAGCAATACATTTATCAAATTCAAAGTGGATTCTACCCCGGAAACGCTCTGATGTGATCGATTTTTCATAAGGATATTGAATAGTTACAGGTAAACGATTTGTGTGGGATAAGGTAATTATGAAACTTTGACCAATGTACCTTGCAGCTCGTATTGTTTGTTGACCATAATTGATGGACCCAATTACCATAGGGAACATATTGTAGATATACATGAAAAATTTGACGTTTCTTTCTCTTGTTTGATAGAGATTATGAATCTAAAATAGTGTTATCGTATTCTCTTATTTATAATGAAAGAAGTTGGGAAGAAGTTGTTAATAACAGATTACCTAGGGAAATAGGTAAAAGAAATTTCCATCCAAGATTTAATAACTGGTCCATTCTCATTCTAGGTAAAGTCCATCTTGTTGTGATAGAAATGAAGAGAAACAAATAAGCTTTAGTTAATGTAATAAGGATACCCATTGTCATTCCAAAAATGCTGGCGATTTTTTTTATTCCGAAAAGCTCAGAAATGGATATATACGTAATAGGTAAATTCCACCCACCTAAGTAAAGAACTGTTACAAATAATGAAGAAACTAATAAATTTAGGTAAGAAGCAAGATAAAATAAACCATATTTGATACCCGAATACTCGGTTTGATAACCTGCTACTAATTCCTCCTCCGCTTCTGGTAAATCAAAGGGCAATCTCTCACATTCGGCTAGAGAAGAAATTAGAAAAACAATAAATCCTATAGGCTGCCGCCACAGATTCCACCCCCAAAAACCATATTTTGACTGTGCTTCAACTATATCAACTGTACTTGAACTGTTAGATAATCATAGTCGATAATAACATCACTGTTCCCATCGCTATTTCAAAACCGTACGTGAGACCTCAGCTTCATACGGCTCCTCGATGGCCACAAAAAAAATGTAAGGATGGGTTCGGTATTATCACCATCTTTGGATGGATAGAATAAAGATACATCGGAAAATCCCAAATTAGACCAATGGAATTCTGTCTGCTAGAATAATAAAAAAAGTGCTTCCGAATTGATCTCATCCTTTACAATAAAAATTTCTCTTTGTTCGGTAATAACTTAATATTTCAATAAAATACTCCTTATATCAATCAATACAAAATAAAAAGAATTAGTCATTAGTTCATGAATCGTGATAAGAATTCAATATGTATGAATTGATAAGAATTCAATATGTATGAATATGGATAGAGAAAAGAATAAATAAGGATCCCCCTTTTTTATTATTCATTCAATTACTACATTCCATTTCTTTTTTCCTGTTCTTCTGTCTCAGAGGAGGATACTCAAAAATAAAATAAAGAATTAATTCGTTCTTGATAGTCATTTCTTTAACCAGTGAATAGGAGCATACTCTAGATCGGAATCGTAGGGAAGTACTACTTGATCATTTCTACCAATTTCAAGTCCTTATTATGATTCGTTTTATGAAGAAATACCTCTTTTTTGATACCCTACATTATCTCCATTACTAATCCTTTGTGTACCTTGGTGTTCCTAACCGTCCACTGACTTTTGATTGATCCCCGGTATAGTAATACATATGAGACAGTAGTAGAAACTCCATACAGTTGATCTTTTGTTTGCGCCCGCTTCAAGATATGATGACTAATCAAAAAATCTTAATCTTGGGGTAAGCAGTTTACACTGCTTATTTTTACTTCAACTTTATTCTTGTACATAGGGAATGAGATTGTTTCTTCTTACTACAAATTTGGAAGCTGTTTAGTTTCACTCATATAACTATCTGGTTTAACTCATCAACCCGAATGCTGAATAAAAAAAATTAAAACATCTATTCAATACATTGAACCTCTTTCTTTTTTCTTTTATTTCTAGAAGAGAGGTTCAAAGTTCATATTCCAACGAATCACACGTAGAGATATTGATAACACACATAGAGTTAATGGTATTTCATAACTAATAGATTGAGCAGCAGCTCGTAGACCACCTAAAAAGGAATATTTATTATTCGATCCATATCCTGACATAAGAAGCCCAATAGGAGCAATACTAGAAATGGCGATCCATAAAAAAACACCTATACTGAGATCGGCTAAAACAAGACGATACCCAAAAGGAACTACTAAATAACTTAGTAGAATTGATATAACCGCTATAGACGGTCCCACACTAAACAAACGAATATCTCCTCGAGATGGGAGGAGGTCCTCTTTAAAAAGTAGTTTAGTCCCATCCGCTATAGCTTGAAGAATTCCCAACGGGCCAGCATATTCAGGCCCAATACGTTGTTGTATCGCTGCAGATATTTCTCTTTCTAACCACACAATTACTAGTACCCCCATTGTTATTCCCAATATAAGGGTCAAAATGGGTACAATCCATATTAGTCCATACACTTCTTTTAAAAATTCCGATGTATAAAAAGAATTGATAGTTTGTACTTCTGTCGTATCAATTATCATTTCAACGATCAACTTCTCCCATAATGATATCTATACTACCCAATATCGTCATGATATCAGCCAATTTCATTCTTTTAACTAGCTGAGGAAGAATTTGCAAATTGATAAAACCAGGTGGACGAATTTTCCATCTCCAGGGGAAAACACTATTATCTCCTATCAAATAAATTCCCAATTCTCCTTTTGGGGCTTCCACTCTCACATAAAGTTCTTGTTTCGACAATTCTAAATTGGGTGAAGGTTTTTTACTAATAAATCTATATTCAAAATCATTCCATTCGGAATTCTTTGCTCTATCAAAGCGTCGTACTTCTAAATTTTCATAAGGTCCTCCAGGAATTCCTTCTAGAGCTTGTTGAATAATTTTTATGGATTCCTTCATTTCACCGATTCGTACTAAATAACGAGCTAATGAATCTCCTTCTTTTTGCCATTGGACTTCCCAGTCGAATTCATTGTAACACTCATAATGATCAACTTTACGAAGATCCCATTGGATTCCAGAAGCTCGTAACATCGGTCCTGATAAACCCCAATTTACAGCTTCTTCTCCACCAATAATGCCCACTCCTTCAACTCGTTCCAAAAAAATGGGATTCCACGTAATAAGTTTTTGATATTCAACAACTCCTGTTAAAGAATAATCGCAGAAATCCAAACATTTATCTATCCATCCATAAGGTAGATCAGCAGCTACTCCTCCAATACGGAAATAATTATGCATCATTCGCATACCTGTGGCGGCTTCGAATAGATCATATATCAATTCCCTTTCTCTGAAAATATAGAAAAAGGGAGTCTGTGCACCGATATCTGCCATAAAAGGTCCAAGCCATAACAAATGAGAAGCTATACGGCTCAATTCCAGCATAATTACTCTGATATAGCTAGCTCTTTGAGGTACTTGAACATTTTCCAATTGTTCTGGCGCATTTACGGTTATTGCCTCTGTGAACATAGTAGCTAAATAATCCCATCGTGTTACATAAGGTAGATATTGTATAATTGTTCGATTTTCCGCTATCTTTTCCATTCCTCTGTGTAAATAGCCCAATATGGGCTCACAGTCAATAACATCTTCACCATCGAGAGTAACGATTAGTCGGAGAACACCATGCATTGATGGGTGGTGAGGCCCCATATTGACTATCATGAGATCTTTTCTTGTAACCGGTACTGTCATATCTTTTCTTCCTTAATTCATTATTCCATGAATTCCTCAAAACGAGACTCATCAAAACGAAAAATTGAATACTACTAAAAAAAATTAAAACGATTAAATTAACGAGTTTTTGGCTCTCGAATATCCAACTGACCAATTAATTTCTTATAACGTACTCTATTTTTCTTTGACAAATAAGCCAGCAACCGTTGACGTTTTCCTAGAATTTTTCGTAGACCTCTTTGTGATAAAAAATCTTTTTTGTGCAATTCCAAATGTGAAGTAAGTCTCCGTATCTTATTGGTGAAACTGAATACTTGAAATTCAACAGAACCCTTGTTTTCTTCTTTTTCTTCTTGTGGAATAATGGAAATGAATGAATTTTTGACCATAAAAAATTTTTCTATCCTTTTTCTTTCTTTTTCATGGATTTTTCCGATCAGGAAAAATAAAAAAAAAGAATTATGCCGGTTATTTTAATCTAGTACACACATCTAGTACACACAAAAATTTGGATTTATTCATATTTCTTTATTTTATCCAAATCAAATTTTAAATTTGATTTGGATAGAAAGGGATAATATGTTTCCACATTAACGAAAGAAAAGAATTTATTTCTATCTAAAAGGATTCCCCTAATTTATTTATTCCTATATCCAATTGAATGGATACACCATTCAATCTGTATCATTTACCAAAATATAACATAGCATATGCATACATCTTTCGGCTTTCATATACCGAAAATGTCGCGGAATATAGATATATATATGATATAGGAAATATACTATTAAATTAAATAATTCTAAATCGTGGATACATATGTATCCTTGACATACTGAAACGACTGCCATTATTGGTATCAAACCAATAGCGATTCATACAAGCTAAATCTTCTAATCGGTAATTGGGCCAAAGAACAAATTTGCATTTAATGAATTTATTTGTATCCGTATTAAGATGCTTGTCCTCATCCAAAAATTTTACAGAGTTTCTTATGTTATTTTCATTGCAAAATAATGGATTTCCATTTCTATCCGTAACATTCCAATTATGGGAATTGAAACAAATTAACATTCTCAATTCTCTGCGACGTCTAGGAGATAGAATATTTTCGGGAACAAGGAAATCATAATAATTTGTGTCCCCATTCACAAGCATATTCCCATATCGTACAATGGGTTTATCCAAATTCCTCTTATCAATATATCTTTTTTTTATGCATTTTCTATTAGTTTGGTGTTTATTGTTCTCGACCAATGAAATACTTATAGTTTGATATATAATCAATTTTCCATCCCTTTTTATAGATAGACGAATTGGTTCGATAATTAATATTCCCTTTTTTATCAATTCTGTAAGAGCTAGATCTTTCTGAATTAGCATTACATCCAGATGCATCTCTCCTCTTTGAATCGAGGATATAGCAATTTCTTTTGGATTTATCAGTCTAAGTAAGAGACAATATACCTTGATATTATTGATCATTCTTTGGTTCAAGGAGTCATCCCATCTTAATTGAAAAAGGAAATATTTTTTCAGGAAGAAATCTAGTTCTGCTTCCTTGTTTTTCTTGGATTGTTTTTTCTTCTTACCTTTTTTAATGGTAATGTCCGATCTCGCATAATTCTCTTCAATATCTTTTTTTTTGTTTTCTTTTCGTAGATCTGATACAAGATTTACTTGGTCCTGTTGCTCATTTTTTTGTTGGTTGGAATTTTCTAATTTAAGATATTTTTTTTGATGAGATATCATCTGAGGATTATTTTTTCCTTTTATATTGATGTTTTTATTTTGACTTTTATTTTTATAAAAATAAAAGTCAAAAAGAAGTAATTTGATTGGTATAATCCATGGTTTAATCTTATATGCATCAAAAAGTAAGACAAATTCTGGGAAGAACCAAGATTCTAGATTTGATATGGTATGATAAACTCTTTCTTGATTCATTCCCATCCAATTTAAAAAAATACTTTTTTGATTGGATGGGTTGATTTCTTGATGAATCATAAGAGAAAAAATATCTTTTTTTTTCAATTTGTTGTTGATTTTTTTTTCAGTCTTAGTATTTTTATCAATTTTGGTACCGATATGTGTATTGGTCCAGGTCTCAATATCGATATTTTTTCTAAGACAAAAGTGGAGAATTTGACAATCAAAATATTTTCTATCTAGATTTTTATGCGTATCAATAATATATCCTTCTTCTAGATAATCACTAATAGCTGTACTTACCAATACATAAAATGATTCGGATTTTGGTTTATTGAAATTATATGGAATTTTGTGAACCCCATTTACTTGTAATCTTGACCCATAAATATAAGAATCCTCCTTATCCCCATAGTTCATATATTTATGTGATAAAAGATCATATCTGTAGTGTTTTTTCCATTTTTCTTTTTGATTTGTCAATGAATCCGCTGCATAGTAATTTTGTTTCACGTAATGAATTAATTGGCTTTTTTCTTTTTTATACGAATCCGCTTTAATTGAGTCCTTATTTTGAATCCTATAACGTTGATTGATTCTATTTCGCCATTTTTGTGGTACTAACCGTGACCATTTGGTTTGAGATAAATTGTATTGATAATGCCCCTTTAACCAGTTTTTCCATTCAATCATTCCAGACTTATGAATTTTCTTATGTCTTGAATTGTAATCAAATATTCCTCGTGTCATACAATAATTCTTGATTTTATCCTTAATAAAAGGGTAAGTCCCCTGATATTGAAGTAGAGATTTCAATTGATACTTGTTAAGTAATTGGGTTTGTGATAATTTGTAAAATACATATGCTTGGGACAAGGAGGATAAGTCATAATACATTTTTGTACTATTACTAATATTAGTATTCGAAAAGGACTTTTTTATAGTGGAAAAAAAGTTCATTGTATTTTGATCTCTTTCATCAATTCCTTCCTGATTTGTTTGATCGTTGTAAACGGATTTATTGATTATTTTTTTTGTTGATTCAAAGAAAAGTTGGAAATAGATCCTGTGAATGGTAATCATACATAGCAAGATATCTATATATATATTTTCAATCAGAGATTTCATAAAATAATGTGATTTACGTATTAATCGTATATTTATTCTTTGGAATATCTGCCAAATATGTTTCTGCGATTTCGATCTTTTATCATCACAAGTTAGAATTATTTTTTTCTTGTCTTTTGTGATTCGTTCTATTTGATTCCTGATTGTGATTGTTCTATCAGAAAGATCTTTCATCTTTTTTTCTATGAGTGAATAATTTGTCCAATTCATGGATTGGATTTGAATGGTTGATTTGTGAATAATCTTATTATTTATTTCGGAATCTTTTCCATTTTCAGCCGTTTCATATACTTTCACCCTGCTCAATTCAAATAAGAATATTGGGTTTACTTTTTGAATTTCCTTCATTATTCGTTTTAGAACTAGAAGTATTTTAATGATCCATCTTGTTTTTTCTTTTGAAACTTTTAGAAGTAGAAATAAATCCTTTTTAACTTTTCTAACTTTTTTTTGGAGTTCTTTATAAATGGGTTCAAAAAAGGAAGGTCGTTTTCGGGGATTCCCAAAAGGGAATTCCGCTTCCATTCCCCAAACTGTTAAAAAACAAAAATTGTCTTTTTTTCCTTTTTTTTTTTTTTGATCCCTAGGATGAGATCGTATTTTAGATCTTCGCCAAGGTTTCAAACAGAAAGGAAATAGAATCTTTATCTGAATACCGTCTCTTAACCAATCTTTGGGAAATTCTGTTTCTGATAATTGAACACCATTATAAGTGCATTTAACATGCATTTCTCTATTCCACTCCTTCAAATCCTCATACCATTCGGGGAATTGGAATAATAGCATACGGCCAATATTTTTAGCAATTATCAATGAAGGCAATACAATGTATTTTCTAAGAAAAGATTGGGTTACTAACATCAAACCTCTTATTGCTTGAGCAAATATAATGCTATCCCAAGTTTCTGATATTACTATACGTTCATTTTCCTCTTTTTTTTCTTCGTTTTTTTTCTCTTTTTCCCTTGTCTCTTCCTCCTCAAAATCAAAATGTGAAATTTTCAATTCTGGTTCTCTCCCCAACGAATTCCTAAAAATGAGATTCATCATTTCAGAGATATAAAAAGAAGAAAAAAAGAATGTTTTGTCTATTCGATCCAAAAAAAGCGGAGAATGCACATTTGCTTGAAACATTTCCCAAATAACCGTTTTACGTCTTTGAGCACGCATGGATCCTTTGATTATATCCCGACGAAAATCCGATTGTTGCGAGTAACGTATCAAAGCCACCTCTTCTGCTTGATCACTATTATTAGTATTATTTGTGGTTGTAATAGGGTTGGTATTCTGATTGTTATCAGTATAAATTACTACGCGTTTGGCTTTTCTTGAACGAATTTCATGATCTTCCTTAGATTCTTCCTCCTTTTCTTCCTCCTGTTCTTCCAAATCATCAGTTAATTTGTATGACCACCGGGGAACCCTTTTACGGATTTCTTCTATTCCAATAGATTTATTTCTAATTATTGTTTGATCGTTTGGATCAGTTGTAATTACATCGAATACCCATTTTAAAGCTTTTGTTTGATTTTCTAAATCAATTCTTGTTTGCTCTCTCAATAAAGAATATTTTTGAAAATGCAAAATGGGTGCAGGCTCAAAAGGAAATTCTTTGATTGAGGTTAAGGAATTACCAATATAATTCAGTAATGATTCCCTATCAGGTGGATTCTTTTGATGTTCAAATTTTCTGGAATAATTAGAATTATTAGGAAGTAGCCCATAAATCTTATTTATCCAATTGATTTCTATGGAATCCTCCGTATCTGTAGAAGTGATTAAATCATTCATGATCGTATGTGAATAGAATTTTTTTATTGTTCCACGATATGGTCCCCTCAAAAAGGGGTCATACGTTTTGGGCAAGTATTTTTGTTCGTTTTCATCATTGCATAATCTGGTCCTTTTTTCGAGCATATCTAGAGCAAGAAATCCCTTTTCTTTTTCTAGAGCTTTTGTTCGACTTATTAATTCATTATTC